GGTTTTTTAAAACCCCCGGTGAGATACACACGAAATACGTGTAGAATTGTCATTAGGACCATCATACTTGCCGACCATCGATGAACTGATCGAATTAACCACCCGAAGTTAACTTCCGTCATTATGTATTGAACAGAGGCAAAAGCCTCAGTAACGGTCGGGCGGTAGTAAAAAGTCATAGCAAACCCTGTAGCTACTTGTACTAAAAAACAAGTGAGCGTAATTCCTCCCAGACAATAAAATATGTTGACATGAGGAGGAACGTATTTACTAGTTATATCATCCGCAATCGCCTGAATCTCGAGACGTTCTTCGAACCAATCATAGACTTTATTGAGATAGGTAAACCAAGAGAACTCCCCTCTGAGAACCGTATATGAGAATTTCATCTCGTACGGCTCAAACAAAACCACCCCAATACTGGTATAGAATCGAAAATTGGAAACTTCTTAATTTTTTGATTCAATCTTATCTAAAAATACGAAAGAATAAAAATCAAAAAGCTATTCTTTGTGGTTCTAATTATATTAGAATGCCAAAAAATCAAGTCGACTCGCTTATCTTTATGTTGATCGTTACAGGCCTCTTGAATCTTCTATTTACCTATTTTATTTTCTTTGATTTATTATTTTGAGTTGTATGTAATGGAGCTTTACTTTTTTTTTTCTTTATTATTGATAGGAATTTTCTTGTTAAGACCCTATGAATCAATTGAAACCTCAGATTCATACTAGAACCACGATGATTCAATAAAACCTTCAAACTAAGTCCAAAGATTCCATGAGTAAGAACCCTTGGATCATCATTTATTCAAGTTTGTGCTTTGAGTAAAATAAAAGCAGAAATGGGGAATTTGAAAGAAGAAAAATCTTGCAATTGAAAATTTTTTCTATTTTTTCTTTGGAAAAATTTTTTGAATCCGGACACGGGGTCTGAATATTAAGTATGAATCATAGTTCGAATACTTCGTGATCTATTTCATATATTCCGTGCTCCAGATACTAGAATGAATATCCGACGGGGTAAAACCATCTCGATCAAGACGACAGACCTATGCTCTGTACTATCAATAGGATCAATTCGAACAAGTCGCACACTCATATTCCGGAAATACAGAAATAAAAAATTCGCGGTCGAACTACCAATCAACTAAAATAAAAATCCGATACCTAAATGCTTATTTAAAAGGTAGTATTTTGTGGTTCTTATAAATTTCATTCTAATTCAGTGAAATTCCGTCCAGTAAAACGGACGAATTATAAATCTCCAAAATAATAGATAGGAATACCGCAAATAAAGCCATTGCGACACCCATCAAAGGAGTAGTTCCCCATCCAGGAGCTACTTTACCATATTCCGAATTCAAGGGTTTCAACAACCCCCCTGCAGAGGTTCTTTTTGGACGAGCTCTAGAACTACCCTCAACTGTTTGTGCAGCCATAAATCCTATTTTGTATTGATTGAGATCTGTTGACTTTGTATATCATTCCGTTGTAAATAAACGATCTTATCATGGATCCAGTGTGGTCTTGAAATTATAGAATAATGGAAACAGCAACCCTAGTCGCCATCTCTATATCTGGGTTACTTGTAAGTTTTACTGGGTACGCCTTGTATATCGCTTTTGGGCAACCCTCTCAACAACTAAGAGATCCATTCGAGGAACACGGGGACTAGTTGAAGTAGAAGTAATGGGCCTCCCAATATTGGGAGGCCCATTACTTCAATTGAGATAAAAAAAAAAAAAATCATTTTGTTTTTTTAGTTGGAACTTTAGGCGGTTCTCGAAAAAAGATAGCGAAAAAAATGATCCCTAGAGTCGAGACTAAGAGGAATGTATAAACCAATGCTTCCATAAATTCGATCCTGGTTTCCAATTATAGCTTCCATACCTGTTTATTTGGGATCATCCCCCGGATTAAAGAAAAAAAAAGAATAAAAAAGGGCGGCGATTTAAATCCAGATTTCTCCAGTACCTTATTTAAAAATAAAAAGCACAAATCGAAAATAAAAGCAGAAGCGAGAAACCCAAAATAGCAGAGCAATGCTGCATCAGACTACTTGTCTTCTTGTAGTTGGATCTCCAATTTTTTGGAATACTCCAAATTCCACTTGAGCATCCAAATCCGGGTCAATACCAGCAAAAACATCTCTGAACAAGGTTCTAGCACCATGCCAAATGTGTCCGAAGAAGAAAAGCAGAGCAAATGAAGCGTGTCCAAAAGTAAACCAGCCCCTTGGGCTGCTACGAAAAACACCATCGGATTTCAAAGTAGCACGATCTAATTCAAAAATTTCACCCAATTGAGCACGTCTAGCATATTTTTTTACAGTGGCAGGATCACTATAACTCACGCCATTCAGCTCGCCACCATAGAACTCAACGGTTACACCTACTTGTTCGACACTATACTTCGATTCTGCCCTTCGAAAAGGAACGTCGGCTCTAACAATTCCATCTCCGTCTACCAAAACAACTGGAAATGTTTCAAAAAAAGTAGGCATACGACGTACAAAAAGTTCACGCCCTTCTTTATCTCTAAATATAGGGTGTCCTAACCACCCGACAGCTATTCCATCCCCGTTATCCATTGAACCCGCTCTGAATAATCCCCCTTTCGCAGGATTATTTCCGATGTAATCATAAAAAGCTAATTTTTCAGGAATTTTAGACCAAGCTTCTGATAAACTTTGATTTTCGGCTAGTCCAGCACTGACTCTTCGATATATTTCTTGCTGAAAGTATCCCTGATCCCATTGATAACGGGTGGGACCAAATAATTCGATGGGGGTAGTTGCTGACCCATACCACATAGTTCCAGCAACAACAAACGCTGCAAAAAAGACAGCAGCGATGCTGCTGGAAAGAACGGTTTCAATATTGCCCATACGTAATCCTTTGTATAAGCGTTGCGGCGGGCGGACACTGAGATGGAATAAGCCTGCTAATATGCCCAATGTCCCTGCCGCAATATGATGAGAGGCTATTCCTCCTGGAACAAAAGGATCAAAACCTTCCACACCCCATGCTGGATTTACAGATTGTACCTTTCCAGTTAGTCCATACGGGTCAGACACCCATATTCCAGGACCATACAATCCTGTTACATGAAATGTCCCAAAACCAAAGCAAGCCACTCCTGAGAGAAATAAATGAATTCCAAAGATTTTAGGCAAATCCAAAGAACGTTTTCCTGTACGGTCATCAACAAATATTGCTAGATCCCAATACACCCAATGCCAGATAGCTGCCAAGAAGCACAAGCCGGAAAACACAATATGTGCCCCCGCTACACCTTCGTAACTCCAAATACCCGGATTCGTTACCGTCCCCCCTGTAATACTCCAACCACCCCATGAATCGGTTATTCCTAAACGAGTCATGAAGGGTATAACGAACATGCCTTGTCTCCACATTGGATCAAGAACTGGATCGGAGGGATCAAAAACAGCTAATTCATATAGAGCCATTGAACCGGCCCAACCCGCAACCAGGGCTGTATGCATTATATGGACAGCAATCAAACGACCGGGATCATTCAATACGACGGTATGAACACGATACCAAGGCAAACCCATGGGACTACCCCTTATTAATAAAAACTAGACACTATGTAACTTTATTGCATTGAAAAAAAAAAAAAAAAAACTATGCTATGTACCCCTTTTTTCAGGGGATTATCTCGAAAAAGGGATTAATATTTGTTCTATTCTTTTAGTAATAATGGAAGAGTTCGGTTCGTAGGAAAAAAGAGAAGCAGATCTATTCTATACTCGATAAGTACCAATACGCAATGGGGGTTGATTCCCTTTTCTATGAGCGAATGTATCCATATTTGGTCATCATTCAAAAGACTTATTCGTAAGAATTTTCCTTTATTTTATGAACTTCGTCAATCTATGTATAAACTAAGATAACGGCCACGAGTATTAAGACAAGAAGCCCATTATTACGATTACGCTTCCACATCAAAGTGAACTAGAGTACTTAATTCTTTTTTCTTTCATTTTATGCCTATTGGTGTTCCAAAAGTACCTTATCAAATTCCCGGGGACAGGCATCCAGCTTGGATTGACATATAGTGCGACTTGTCAGATCTATTGGGTCATATGGGATTTCCCCGTTCTCTCCCCCGATCGAGATATCCTCTGTTTCGCCCAAAAAATTGATTGAATTATCAAAAATTTGTAGCGTGAAATGCAATGAAGTGCAATTAGATCTATTTCGTGAGGAAGCATCCAGATTAATATTAGCAATAAATCAATTTTATGGTCGTCTTGGCTGGACCAATAAAATGAGGTATCCAGGCTCCGTTTAGAAAAACCCAATTGGTAATGTATCTATGATTATTACTTATATCATAAACGATTCCTTTATTCGAAAAGCGATCTCAAACTGTTAATCAACGGAATACTAAATATGATGAATATGTCAAATATTTGGCGGAAGACATGAAAGAAATGAATTAAAAAAAGGGAGAAGTCATAGCAAAAAAGAGACGTGGTATTGGGGTTATTTGTCCTATATGTGCAAATCAAAATCGGGCGAATCCTTACTCGGAGTAGAGCATAAACCTAAAAAAATGGAAGAAGCCCATTCAATTCAGGAACAAGAGAATGGCATCGTGATTTTTGGATCGGATCTCGATGTAAAAATACATCAATGAAAAGTTAGTTCGATAAGTCGATAAGTTTAGTGAATTGCTTTTTTATATTAGAATATTATAGGTCGAGGAAACCGGCTAAACTCATCGTTCTTGAAAACCGGACGAAAAGCCCCCTCGATAGAAGGAGCCCGCGAGGAAAAAAGAAAGGAAAGGGGCTAGGAGCTACACATTGATTTGTTTTTCGCAAGTTTTGTTGAACCGTATGCATCAAAAGATGCCTGTACGGCTCCGAAGGGATACTGTTTTATCCTAATCAACCGACTTTATCGAGAAAGATTACTTTTTTTAGGTCAAATAGTTGAGAACGATGTCTCGAATCACCTTATTGCTCTTATGATATATCTCAGTATGGAGAGCGAGACCAAGGATTTGTATTTATTTATCAACTCTCCTGGCGGATGGGTAGTACCCGGGATAGCAATTTATGATACTATGCAATTTGTGCGCCCCGATGTACAGACAATATGCGTGGGATTGGCCGCCTCCATGGGGTCTTTTCTCCTGGCCGCAGGAGCAAGTACCAAACGTATAGCATTCCCTCACGCTTGGCGCCAATGAGTTTTTTATTTGAGAGAAAAAAGAAGACTATGCCTTCGCCATATGAATTCTTAATATTAAGTAATAATAGCATGGCACTTCGAATTCGATATGAAAATTGTTAGTGTTTTTTTTTTTTCAAAATATTTGATTATGTATCGAAGCAGTAGTATGAGATAACGAAGGGGTATTCCGAGTTTATCTTACCTATCGGAGGCCTATTGCAGCGCCACAAACCTTTTTCACGCCGGAAGGTTCTTAACAAGATTTATGGTATGAAAGAGTACGAAAATAAAAAAAGAAGATTATTTTTGATTTATTTCTTTTTTTATTCAAAAAAAAAGAAACTTTGGGATTGCTGAATCACAAACGAAATAAATATATAAAGCAACGGAGCCATCATAGTATTTTTGAACTCCTCAAAAAAAAAAGAAGGGTGGTAATTGGATCATTTACCCATCTGGGTATAATAGAACCCCCTTTTTATCCTTGTTTGATGAAGGGTAAAAAGCAAATTCCATTGGCGAGCCGTATGCAATGCGAAAAAATGCCCGTACGGTTGTTCAATTCTATTTTTTTTCTTTATCTCTTCCCCTCGCCTAATCGTGCGAGATAGAAGAACCTTTTATTATGTTAAAATATATCAGCAGGGTCATGATCCATCAACCTATTGCCTTTTTTTATGGGGCACAAGCGGGAGAATTTATCCTGGATACGGAAGAACTACTGAGCCTGCGCGAACTCCTTACAATGGTTTATGTAGAAAGATCGGGCAAGCCCGTATGGGTTGTATCCGAAGATATGGAAAGGGATACCTTTATGTCAGCAACAGAAGCCCAAGCTCATGGACTTGTTGATCTTGTAGCGGTTAGATAAAACATAGCAGTCACTTCTTAAGGGTTTAATATTCTATTAAACAGAAGAAATTCATAATCAGCCGGTTAGGATCGATCTAAACCAGCCCATAATGGATAATTCAGCATGCCAACTATTAAACAACTTATTAGAAACCCAAGACAGCCAATCAGAAACGTTACCAAATCCCCCGCTCTGCGGGGATGCCCTCAGCGCCGAGGAACATGTACAAGGGTGTATGTGCGACTCGTTTCAATCATGGGCTGAGACAAAACAAAAGAAAGAAAACCTTTTTTAAGTATCAATGATCAGTACCTGTGAATCGGATAGAATAGAAGAAGAAGAACTCCATTCACTATCTAAAAACTAAAAAAAGATCGATCTATCATATCTTTCTATTGTGTATGAATATGAAATTTATGGTTTCCACTGGCGCAAATTCCACCGCCTCAATTTGCAATTTAAGGTGAGAAAGAATTCCCCATTGGTAACAAATAGTTATCCATTAAGCGGGGGAAATACTCTAAAAAAGTCGAAAGATTATCTTTCTACTCTTGCAAGAACGGACTAACAAGGTCAGCTACCCCACCAATCTTCATAATTAAATACCGTTACTGTATAAGGTCTATCTCGTTATGAAAGACCTATTACTAGAAAATTCATGGGTAGAGCCGAAGAGTGGTAACTGTACAAGTTACCAATAGAATTGATTAAATGAAGGAAGCGGCTCCGGTGTATAGAGAGGGCCTCACCGTTTAAGAAGTAATCATAGAGACGACGGAACCCACAATTTCTTTATCTATTTATTACTTTATTTTTTTTTTTGACTATTTTCTTTCCAATGCCTCGGCAAAAGGTAAAAGCGTGGTCGGGAAGGTTAGAGTAGCAAAAGCCATTGGAATTTTGATTTTATAAATTGGAAGAGTCCGTTTTGTTATTAATAGACTAGGAAAGGGGAAAAGAATAACTGAAAGAAAGGAAATCAATTAGTTATTCATCAAAGTTTCATTTATTCAATGACCAGAATTAGACGAGGATATATAGCTCGGAGACGTAGAACAAAAATGCGTTTATTTGTATCAAGCTTTCGCGGGGCTCATTCACGACTTAGCCGAACAATTACTCAACAGAAAATAAGAGCTTTGGTTTCGGCTCATCGCGATAGAGATAGGAAAAAAAGGGATTTTCGTCGTTTGTGGATCACCCGAATAAATGCAGTAATTCGCGGGAATCGGGTATCCTATAGTTATAGTAGATTAATATACAATCTGTATAAGGCGCAGTTGATTCTTAATCGTAAGATACTTGCACAAATAGCTATATCAAATAGGAATTGTCTTTATATGATTTCCAATGAGATTCTAAAATCAAAAATAAGGAAATTGGAAGGAATCCATTATAATTTTTAAACGGAGTTCTCTGGAGAATGAACTCCAGTAAGAGGAAGGTAGAGTAGAAATAATATGATAAAGTCGTCAAAATGAGCGAACACGCTCAATAAAAAAAAAAAAGATTGATTTTCTTCTTCTTTCCCAATTCTTTTTTTTTTTCTTACGGCACGGCTGCTTCGCAGATTTTTTGAACAAAACATCCATCTGTGTTTGAGTTCGGATTGGAATTTTGATTTAATTGAAGAGTAAGCCTATTTTTTTCTGGTTCGAAGACCGGGAGGTCTAGCGGTCAACCCACTTCTTTCAAATTGTTTCTCATTATTAAGAAAAGGTAACGAAGATAAAATACGAGCTTGTTTTATAGCAATAGTAATTAATCGTTGTTCTTTTAAGGTCAATCTATTCACCCGTCTAGATAATATTTTTCCTTGTTCACTAAGAAATCGACTAATTAAAGTCATGTTTCTATAATCAATTCGATCCCCCGATTGGATCGGGGGCAAACGCCTACGAAAAGATCGCTTGGATTTAAGAAAGAGTCGCTTGGTTTTATCCATAATTTGTTTATTCCTTATCCCTAAAATCCCATTTCGATGAAATCAAAAAATGATTTATAGAATCAATTATAGGATTTGGATTTGGTTTGTCTAGATTTATTTATTTGTTTTTATTTAAATATATGAAATATGAAATAATCTAGATATATATCTAGATTATTTTTTCATGTTCCTTGGAAGGGTGACACAAAAGCACGCGGTTTGACTCTATCTATTTTTTTATCTCCCCATGAAGTGTATGCTTGTAACAATAGGGACAGAATTTTCTCAATTCCAATCGACTGGGTGTATTGTGTCGATTCTTTTGAGTAATATATCTGGAAATACCCCTTGATTCCTTATTAACCCCCTTTCGAACACAACTAGTACATTCCAAAATAACCCTTACTCGGACCTCTTTACCCTTGGCCATGAACCTCCTTGGGGTTTTTGATTCACCCAACTTTTCTATTTTCCGACCCGAAACGAATAAGAAGCACGGGACAAAAAAATAGAAGTTGCTAACCACTCAAAAAAACTTATGAAATAAAGATTTTATTGCAATCAATATAGTAAATAAATAGGAAATAAAAATAATAAGTAATACAAGAATTTCTAACTATATTGCTAAATCGCAGTCCAGTATTTCATTTAAGGATCTTGTAGTGGAGGATACTCTTACCCCAGCCATATTTCTATTTCCGTTTTCTTTTACCTGTCTATTTGCTTTTAACTGGATAATTAATTTAATCGGAGTCTGAACCCGGGTTTCGCTGAGGTTGAAGCCACCTTTTTTCTTTCGCTTTCCTTCTTCCTTCTTTATTCTATCTATCTAATTGTAAAACAAAAAAACGAAAAGAGGGGAAAGAGAGATTAGTCACAAATATTTGATTCTAGCTCTAATCTTCTTCACCCCGTTCCAGTTCAATAACTAGAATGAAAAAAAAGGAAATGTCAATGCGTCGGGGAATAAACGGTTGATTTCTATCAATAACCCTGCTAAAGACCCGAACCATAGAGTACTTAGTACCGGTGCCACGGAAAGATATGTTTTTAGATCTCGCATTGAAAATCCTCCTTCTTTTTTGTTTTTGTATTCCCTATTGGAATATATTATGGTAAGAGATGTATATGTAGTTAAAGGCCACTTGTATTTGTGCGCGGAATCCCTAATTCAAATTGAAATGCGCAATGATTCGGTATATAAGATTTGATTTTCTTTTTTTTTTTTCTTAAAACAGAAAATGGGTCACTTTACGCCTGCGAATTCCCAAGAAAAATAATAATTTATTATTATTATATGGTATATGATATGAGACCAAAAACAAGAAAAGGCAAGATCCATTTTGGATATCACTAGAGGGAATAAAAAAATAAGGATGTGGAAAACAAGACAGGGATTCTTTACAATGATATTGTAGACCAATTGAAAGGGATGTAGCGCAGCTTGGTAGCGCGTTTGTTTTGGGTACAAAATGTCACGGGTTCAAATCCTGTCATCCCTACCAATTACCGCTCAGAGCAGCAGTAACGCGAGATCCTTTTTTTTTAGATCGATTTCATTTTGACATACATAAATTTGGATTTTATGATATATGATAGTATACACATACAAGAATTGTTGGGGTAAAAAAAAAGAATCTCCTTATTTCCAGCCTTTTTCGTTGTGATAAGAAAGCGCTCTTAGTTCAGTTCGGTAGAACGTGGGTCTCCAAAACCCAATGTCGTAGGTTCAAATCCTACAGAGCGTGATTCCGCTCTTGTCGTCTTAGATCTAAAACCATACACACTGAACTGAAATAATTGAACAGCAATCTGAATTTGACCCTGACCTCCCCCTCGGATTAAATTAAAGAAGGGAGGGGGTCAGTTAAAAAAAGAGATGTTAATTAATCAAAGGTCCAACTGATCACCACGTCTGTATTGTAAATAGGCGGTTACGAATAATCCAGCCAAAGTAATAGGAATTAGACCTAAGACGATTCCAAATAGAAAGACTTCAATCATTTGAATT